TTGGTCATATTTCTTTTTATCGAGAAATCGAGGAAGCTATACAAGGTTTTTCTCAAGCCTGTTCGTATGATACCTAATAATAATAATATGGTATTAAAAAAAAGTAATTCTAGGACACCCGTGTGAATTCGGACCTCTCCGATTCAACCCGGACCGTAGCATAGTTCTTGACCTAAAATTCTACGCAAATCAAGATCGAGAAAAGGAAGTTTTGCAATCATTGACTCAAACTCATTGTCGAATCCCATTCAGCAGAATATGGAGGTACTTATGGCGGAACGGGCCAATCTGGTATTTCACAATAAAGTGATAGATGGAACTGCTATTAAACAACTTATTAGCCGATTAATAGATCACTTCGGGATGGCATATACATCACACATCCTAGATCAAGTAAAGACTCTAGGTTTCCAGCAAGCCACAGCTACATCCATTTCATTAGGAATTGATGATCTTTTAACGATACCTTCCAAGGGCTGGCTTGTCCAAGATGCTGAACAACAAAGTTTGATTTTGGAAAAACACCATCATTATGGGAATGTACATGCGGTAGAAAAATTACGCCAATCTATTGAGATATGGTATGCTACAAGTGAATATTTGCGACAAGAAATGAATCCTAATTTTAGGATGACGGACCCTTTCAATCCGGTCCATATGATGTCTTTTTCGGGGGCTAGGGGAAATGCATCTCAAGTACATCAATTAGTAGGTATGAGAGGATTAATGTCGGATCCCCAAGGACAAATGATTGATTTACCTATTCAAAGTAATTTACGCGAAGGACTGTCTTTAACAGAATATATTATTTCTTGCTATGGAGCCCGTAAAGGAGTTGTAGATACTGCTGTACGCACATCAGATGCTGGATATCTTACGCGTCGACTTGTTGAAGTAGTTCAACATATTGTTGTACGTAGAACAGATTGTGGCACTATCCGAGGGATTTCTGTGAGTCCTCGAAATAAAAATCGGATGATGTCAGAAAGAATTTTTATTCAAACATTAATTGGTCGTGTCTTAGCCGACGATATATATATAGGTTCCCGGTGTGTCGCCTTTCGAAATCAAGATCTTGGGATTGGACTTGTCAACCGATTAATAACCTTTGGAACACAATCAATATCTATTCGAACTCCCTTTACTTGTCGGAGTACATCTTGGATCTGTCGATTATGTTATGGTCGGAGCCCCACTCATGGTGACCTAGTTGAATTGGGGGAAGCTGTAGGTATTATTGCGGGTCAATCTATTGGCGAACCGGGGACTCAGCTAACATTAAGAACCTTTCATACCGGCGGAGTATTTACAGGAGGTACTGCCGAACATGTACGAGCCCCTTATAATGGAAAAATAAAATTCAATGAGGATTTGGTTCATCCTACACGTACACGTCACGGGCATCCTGCCTTTCTATGTTATATAGACTTGTCTGTAATTATTGAGAGCGAAGATATTATACATAGCGTGACTATTCCACCAAAAAGTTTTCTTTTAGTTCAAAATGATCAATATGTGGAATCAGAACAGGTGATTGCTGAGATTCGCGAGGGAACATACAATTTTCATTTTAAAGAGAGGGTTAGAAAATATATTTATTCTGACTCAGAGGGCGAAATGCACTGGAGTACTGATGTGTCCCATGCACCCGAATTTACATATAGTAATGTCCATCTCTTACCAAAAACAAGTCATTTATGGATATTATCAGGAGGTTCATGCGGATCGAGTCTAATTATTTTTTCGATCCACAAAGATCAAGATCAAATGAACATACCCTTTCTTTCCATCGAAAGAAAATCTATTTCTAGCCTCTCAGGGAATAACGATCAAGCGAGCCAAAAATTTTTTAGTTCGGATTTTTATGATAAAAAAAAATCCGGGATTCCCGATTATTCAGAATTGAATGGAATCGCAGGTACTAGTCATTATAATTTCATATATTCTGCTATTTTTCATGAGAACTCGGATTTATTAGCAAAAAGGCGAAGAAATAGATTTCTCATTCCATTCCAATCGATTCAAGAACAAGAGAAAGAATTCATACCGCATTCAGGTATCTCAATTGAAATACCCATAAATGGTATTTTCCGTAGAAACAGTATTTTTGCTTTTTTTGATGATCCTAGATACAGAAGAAAGAGTTCCGGAATTCTTAAATATGGGACTCTAAAGGCGGATTCAATCATCCAAAAAGAGGATATGATTGAGTATCGAGGAGTCCAAAAATTTAAGACAAAATACGAAATGAAAGTAGATCGCTTTTTTTTCATTCCCGAAGAAGTGCATATTTTACCCGAATCCTCTGTCATAATGGTACAGAACTATAGTATCATTGGAGTCGATACACGAATCACTTTAAATATAAGAAGCCAAGTGGGCGGGTTGATCCGAGTGGAGAGAAAAAAAAAAAAGATTGAACTAAAAATCTTTTCGGGGGATATCCATTTTCCGGACAAGACAGATAAGATATCCCGACACAGTGGCATCTTGATACCGC